AAGTTTGTTTTATTTATTATGTCTGCCTGTAAGGGTTTGATGTGGTGGAGGTTGGAATGGTAAGAGGATGAGGTGGGTAGGTAAATAAGTAAAGTAAATAAATAAAGCAAATAAATAAAGTAAATAAATAAAGTAGATAAATAAAGTAAATAAATAAAGTAAATAAATAAAGTAAATAAATAAAGTAAGTAAAGTTGAGTGGTTAAATGTGTTGGTATTTTGTGCTGTGGGTTGTAGGTGGGGAGGAGTTTTGTAAAGAAAAAAAGAAGGTTTAAGCGTTTTGAATGAATCAGAAATTAGGGAGAGAGCTCGTTTATTTGAGTTTTTAGAGAAACTTACAAAAATTTACAAAAATTTACAAAAATTTTACAAAATTTTACAAAAATTTTACAAAATTTTACAAAAATTTTACAAAAATTATTTGGAAATTTTCCAAGTTCGTTTGACGTGTTTTTTGTTTATTGGCAATTCAAGAGAAAAGGAAAATATAAAAGCTATGTCCTACAATCATTGAACGAATAGTATCATAGTAGGGAGATAGTGAGAATACCATGATGTATGACAAAGTGCATCAGTGTCAGATTAAAAGCGCCATCAGGCTAGTGTTACCCCATATCATTAATTGATTCCTGAGATTGAGGAATAGACCGCAGCACATAGGGTACAAGGTCAGTTAAAATAGGTGCCGACAGAAAGGAAATGCGCAGGGAAAGGCCCCAGAGAAAAATACCAAAAGCCTGTATAATCTCCAAAATGCCCAAAATACTAGGCCAAGAGTACGCAGACTAGAGGCGATGACTTTTGAAGATAATAGGAAACTCGACCCACCAGTTGATGGCCCTGACCGAGGAACCAGAGGCGCAAAAGAGCAAGAAGTGCCAGGGGTGTAGGGGGAAAGAAAGAGCCTGAAGCCTGTCGTGATAGGCACAATGGATTACACCGGGTAGGGGGAACCTCGTGAGAAGCCTAATTAATAGATAACCTGGTACCTGAAGCTAGCGCCTTAAGCAAGTTAGTCGGAATCCATGACCTGCAGACATACAGTCGCACTGATACCTGCTATACTATCGTATCTTTAGAGCAAGTTAGATTAAAAGATCACATTACTATGACTAAGTGCATTCATAACCTTTGTCGGGAACCAATAAATTCACTATTCCGAGAAACAAAACAGAGGCGTGACAATAACTATTCACTGGTACAATTCATGAGGAGGTACATAAGACATTTAATCCGTTAATAAGGCCAGTACAATGTATAATGGACAATTATGCAATGCCCGGTATACATAGCCTATGGAATTTAACCTGCAGAGTTCTGTGGGGGGGTAGGGGGGGTCCCTTTATGAGTTGTGTATGAGGTGGGTGATATTTTGTGGGTTCCTATAGTTGAGTATCAACGACGGCTTTTCAGGCTGTAGACCTTGGGTTGGTCCAAGTGGGAACTTTATGATTTATTTTATGTTGTTTTTAGGGGTTAGTTTTGTGTTAGCGGCGTTGCTGGTTGCTTCTAATCCGTCTCCTTATTATGGAGTTGTTGGGTTAGTTTTTGGGTCTGTTGTAGGGTGCGGGTGGTTGGTGAGTTTAGGGGTCTCTTTTGTGTCTTTAGTGCTTTTTATGGTCTATTTGGGTGGGATATTGGTGGTTTTTGTGTATTCTGTGTCACTGGCAGCTGATCCTTTCCCTCAAGTTTGGGGTGGTTGACGTGTTGTGGGATATGTTTTAGGACTTATGTTGGTTGTTGGTGTAGGGTTTGTTGGGTGGGATAAGGGGTTTGGAGTGGGTACTGTTGATAGTGTTGGAGTGTCTTTTGCTCGATTGGATTTTAGTGGGGTGGCTTTGTTCTATTCTTGTGGAGCAGGGATGTTTTTGGTGGCCGGCTGAGGGTTGTTGTTGACGTTGTTTGTTGTATTGGAGCTTGTACGTGGTTTGTCTCGTGGGGCGATTCGGGCTGTTTAGGGTCAGAAAATAGTTTAGTATAAAATACCAGCTTTGGGAGTTGGTGATAGGGGTTTAATCCTCTTTTTCTGATTGTGGGTGTGTGGGTATTGTTGGGTAGAAGTAGAGTTTTATGTATTGGGAAGTAGGGTTAATGATAGTTTAATAAAGGAATAACTTTAAATAAATCATAAGTTGGGAGTGGGTTGTTTATGTATAGGTGTTGTAGGGCTAAAAAGTGAATGTTTTGTGTGTAAAAAAATTAAACAAAATAATAAAAATTTAATAGAAGAATGAATCAGAAATTAGGGAGAGAGCTCTTTATTTGAGTTTTTAGAGAAACTTACAAAAATTTACAAAAATTTACAAAAATTTTACAAAATTTTACAAAAATTTTACAAAATTTTACAAAAATTTTACAAAAATTATTTGGAAATTTTCCAAGTTCGTTTGACGTGTTTTTTGTTTATTGGCAATTCAAGAGAAAAGGAAAATATAAAAGCTATGTCCTACAATCATTGAACGAATAGTATCATAGTAGGGAGATAGTGAGAATACCATGATGTATGACAAAGTGCATCAGTGTCAGATTAAAAGCGCCATCAGGCTAGTGTTACCCCATATCATTAATTGATTCCTGAGATTGAGGAATAGACCGCAGCACATAGGGTACAAGGTCAGTTAAAATAGGTGCCGACAGAAAGGAAATGCGCAGGGAAAGGCCCCAGAGAAAAATACCAAAAGCCTGTAGAATCTCCAAAATGCCGAGATTACGAGGCCAAGAGTACGCAGACTAGAAGCGATGACTTTGAAGATAATAGGAAACTCGACCCACCAGTTGATGGCCCTGACCGAGGAACCAGAGGCGCAAAAGAGCAAGAAGTGCCAGGGGTGTAGGGGGAAAGAAAGAGCCTGAAGCCTGTCGTGATAAGCACAATGGATTACACCGGGTAGGGGGAACCTCGTGAGAAGCCTAATTAATAGATAACCTGGTACCTGAAACTAGCGCCTTAAGCAAGTTAGTCGGAATCCATGACCTGCAGACATACAGTCGCACTGATACCTGCTATACTATCGTATCTTTAGAGCAAGTTAGATTAAAAGATCACATTACTATGACTAAGTGCATTCATAACCCTTGTCGGGAGCCAATAAATTCACTATTCCGAGAAACAAAACAGAGGCGTGACAATAACTATTCACTGGTACAATTCATGAGGAGGTACATGTAGACGATATTCCTGTTACAAGCTTAGTGTAATGTATAAGGGACAATTATGCAATGCCCAGAATACATAGCCTATGGAATTTAACCTGCAGAGTTCTGTGGGGGGGTAGGGGGGGTCCCTTAGTTATGTACCCGGGCTAGTATTGTAAAAAGTACATAGGTTTGTTTGGATAACTCTAAGAAGGGATAAGCCTTCATTCTTTGGTTTACAAGACCAATGTTTTTATAAACTATTAGAGTTATTTGAGGATTTTATTTTCTAAGGAGGAAATGATAGGAAATAGGATTAGGATGATGGTGAAGTAGGTCAGTGAGGCTAGTTGTCCGATAATGATAAATGGGTGCTCTACTGGTTGGCTTCCTACTCAAGTTAGAATGAATAGGTTAGCGGTAAGGGTTCAGAATAGGAGTTGAGAGATTGGGCGGAAGGCTATGGTGCGTTGTTTAGACTTGTGGAGCATGGGGCTTAAGAATAGGATTAGTACGGAGGCGGCTAAGGCCACGACACCTCCCAGTTTATTGGGGATAGAGCGTAGGATTGCGTATGCAAATAGGAAGTATCATTCAGGTTTGATATGTGGGGGGGTTACTAGGGGGTTTGCTGGGGTGAAGTTTTCGGGGTCTCCTAACAGGTTGGGTGTGAATAGGGCAAGGGTAGTGAGGAGGAGGAGTATGATTGTAAATCCTAGTAGATCTTTTAGGGAGAAGTATGGGTGGAATGGAATTTTATCGCAGTTGGATGAAATGCCTAGGGGGTTGTTGGATCCTGATTCGTGGAGGAAGGTTAAGTGGACGAAAGCTAGGCCTGCGATTATGAATGGGAGGAGGAAGTGGAGGGCAAAGAATCGGGTTAGAGTAGGGTTGTCTACGGAGAAGCCACCTCAAGCCCATTCTACTAGGGTTTGTCCGATATAGGGGATAGCAGAGAATAGGTTTGTAATGACTGTGGCCCCTCAAAATGATATTTGGCCTCATGGTAGTACATAGCCGACGAAGGCAGTTGCTATGAGGGTAAGTAGGAGGATAACTCCTGTATTTCAGGTTTCTTTGTATAGGTATGAGCCGTAGTAGAATCCTCGGGCGATGTGGAGGTAGATGCAGATGAAGAAGAATGAAGCTCCGTTTGCGTGGAGATTACGGATTAATCATCCGTATTGTACGTTTCGGCATGTGTTGGCTACGGATGAAAAGGCTAGGGAGGTATCTGCAGTGTAGTGGGTGGCTAAAAGTAGGCCAGTTAAGATTTGTGTTGTTAGGCAGATTCCTAGGAGGGATCCAAAGTTTCATCAGGCGGAGATGTTTGAGGGGGTTGGTAAGTCGATTAGGGAGTTGTTTACAATTTTTAGGAGTGGGTGGGATTTTCGTAGGTTGGGGGCCATTAGGTTTTGGGTTATAAGAGTAGTAGGACGATTAGGATGGATAGTGCTGAGGATCCTAGGTATGTTTTGATTAGTCCTTTATGTAGTGTGGTTGAGGTTTTAGTTGCTGTGATTTGTAGGTTGGCGAGTCCCTCTGGTCCTACTTTTTTGTATCATGATAGGTCGATTAAGTGGTTGGCGAGTTTTTGTCCGTAGTTGAGTAGGGTTGAGGAGCTTGGGCGGTGGGTTAAGAGGTTGAAGTATCCTAGTGTGGAGGAGAAGTTTAGGTAGGGGTTTTGTTTTGGTTGGGTTATGGTGTGTGTTGAGGTTGTAAGCTCTAGGGCGATGATGATGCCTAGTGTTGTTACTAGGATGGCGGCGGTTTTTGTTAAGAAGGGTATTGTTATTGGGGGGTTTTGTATGGGGGTTAGGTAGGATGTGATGAGTAGGCCAGCTATAATGCTTCCGAGAGCTAGACGGGTGATTGGGTTTGTGGTTAGGGGGTCGTTTTCATTTATTGGAGTGATTGTTGGTATACGAGTAAATTCTGTTTGTACTAGAAGGGTTATTCGTAGGCTGTATGTGGCGGTGAAGGTGGTAGCTAGGAGGGTTAGGAGAAGTGCTCAGGCATTTAGGTAGGAGGTATTTAGGTTTTCGATGATTAGGTCTTTTGAGAAGAATCCTGCAAGAAATGGGGTTCCTATTAGTGCGAGGTTTCCGATTGTTAAACAGGAGGTGGTTGTTGGGAGTATTTTTTGTAAGCCGCCTATCTTTCGGATGTCTTGTTCTCCACCCAGGCTATGGATGATTGATCCTGAACATAAGAATAATATGGCTTTGAAGAAGGCGTGGGTTGAGATGTGAAGGAAGGCTAGTTGGGGGAGATTGAGTCCAATGGTTACTATTATCAGTCCTAGCTGACTAGATGTGGAGAAAGCAATGATTTTTTTGATGTCGTTTTGCGTGAGTGCACAGACGGAGGCAAATAGGGTGGATGTGGCGCCTAGACAGAGGCACAGTGTGAGGGCGGTTTTGTTGTTGGTTAGTAGGGGGTGGGTACGGATTAGTAGAAAGATTCCGGCAACTACTATGGTACTTGAGTGGAGTAGGGCGGATACTGGGGTGGGGCCTTCTATGGCGGCTGGTAGTCACGGGTGGAGGCCAAATTGGGCCGATTTTCCTGTAGCGGCTAGGATGAGGCCTAGCAGGGGGAGTGTTGGGGTTTTTGTGGGTGAGAATATTTGTTGTAGTTCTCAGGAGTTTAGGGTGGAGGCGAGTCATGCTATGCTTAGAATAAGTCCTACATCGCCGATTCGGTTATAGAGTACGGCTTGTAGGGCTGCTGTGTTGGCTTCTGCTCGTCCATATCATCAGCTGATTAGGAGGAACGATATAATGCCTACGCCCTCTCAGCCAATGAATAGTAGGAAGATGTTATTGGCGATGGTTAGTGTTAATATTGCGATTAGGAAGGTTGTTAAATAGGAGAAGAATTTTGTGATGTGCGGGTCTGATGATATGTATGATATTGCGAATTGTAGAATAGATCATGTTACGAATAGGGCAATAGGGAGGAATAGTATGGAGTATTGGTCTATTTTGAAGCTGAGTGGGATTTTAAAGTTTATGATAAATTTTCATTCTCAGTGTGATGTGATGTTGTCTAGTCCTGATTGAATGAAGAGTGTTGTGGGTGCTAGGCTGATGAGGAAAGCAGATTTAATGGTAAGGGTGATGGTTTTGGGGGAGTTTTGGAAGTTTTTTGAGATAAGGGGGAGGAGTGTGGGTGTTAGGATGGTTGTGAGTGTTAGGAGTGTAAGGGTAGTAAGGAGTAGGGTTGTTTCCACTACTTTTACTTGGATTTGCACCAAGATGAGTGGCTCCTAAGGCCAGTGGATTGCTCTTATCCTTTAAAAGTAAGGGGACTGAGGTTCTAAGCTCAGATGCAAGAGTTAGCAGTTCTTGTTGGTTGAACCTCCCCTCGGCAGGTAAGAAGGGTTTAACTTCTATTTTTAGGGTCACGGTCTAATGTTTGGTTTAAACTATACTTGCATGAGAGGGGTCCGGAGATTAGTTCTGGCTTTAGGATCAGGAGGAGTATGGGAAGGAGGTGGAGAGTTATTAGTAGATGTTCTCGAGTGGTTGAGTTTTGGAGTGTTGTGATGTATGGGGGTAGGGTTCCTCGTTGGGTTGTTGTTAGTATAAATAGGGTGTATGAGGCGGTTAGTAGTGTAGCGGTTCCAGTTAGGAGGATGGTTGGGGGTGATCAGTTGAATAGTGCGATTATGATGCTTAGTTCTGCTATTAGGTTTGTGGTAGGGGGTAGGGCTATGTTTGTTAGATTAGCTAGGAGCCATCAGGTGGCTATTAGGGGGAGGAGGGGTTGGAGTCCTTGGGTTAGGAGAAGGATACGGCTGTGTGTACGTTCATAGTTTGTGTTGGCTAGGCAGAATAGTATTGAGGAAGTTAGACCGTGGGAGATTATGAGGATTATAGCTCCGGAGAATGATCAATGTGTTTGGATTATGCATGCAGCAATAACTAGGCCTATGTGGCTGACGGAGGAGTAGGCGATGAGTGATTTTAGGTCAATTTGGCGTAGGCAAATGGAGCTGGTTATTAGTGCTCCTCATAAGGCGAGGGCTATGAATGGATAGTGTAGGAGGTTGCTTTGGGTTAGGTCTGTTAGGCAGGTGATGCGTATAATGCCATACCCTCCTAGTTTTAGGAGGAGGGCGGCAAGTAGTATGGATCCAGCAATAGGGGCCTCTACATGGGCTTTGGGAAGCCACAGGTGGAGGCCGTATAAGGGTGCTTTTACTATGAAGGCTATGAGTAGGGCTGTATTAAGGAGGAGGGTGGATCAGTGGTGGGTGAGTGTGGGTGGTAGGTGGTAGGGGGATAGTTTTAGGACGGGGAAGTGGAGGGTGCCTGTTTGTGCGTGTAGGTATAGGATTGCGACTAGTAAGGGGAGGGAGCTGATTAGTGTGTAGAAAAGAAGGTAGATGCCGGCGCTTAAGCGTTCTGGTTGGCTTCCTCATCGTGTGATTAGGATTAGTGTTGGGATTAGGGTTGCTTCAAAGGCGATATAAAATATTATGAGTTCTGTGGAGGAGAATGCTAGGATGATAAGGGGTTGTACTGAGACTATGGTGAGTGCAAAGGTTCGTTTTCGTGAGAGGGGTTCGTGTTGTAGGTGGTTTTGGCTTGCTAGGATTATGAGTGGGAGGAGTCAGCATGTTAATACTAGTAGGGGGGATGATGTTTGGTCGGTGCCAGTTCATTGGGTGAGGTTTTTGTATGGGTGGTATGAGGGGGTTAGTCATTGTAGGCTTAGTGTGGCGACTAGCAAGCTGTACATGGTGGTATTGGTTCATAGGAATTTGGGGGGTGAGAGGAGGGTTGTTGGTAGGAGTATTATTGTTGGTAGGATGATTTTTAGCATTGTAGGAGGTTGAGGTTTTGTAGGTGGTCAGAGCCGTGTGTTCGTGTGGAAGCTACTAGTGTTGCTAATCCGGTACCTGCTTCACAGGCGGAGAATGTTAGTATGAGGATTGGTATGAGGGTAGAGGATGGTGTTTGGTTTTCGATTGGTCAGATTGACAGGGCAATGTATATTGATAATATTATGCTCTCTAGACAGAGTAGGGCGGAGATAAGGTGGGCTCGGTGAAAGGCTAGCCCTAGGCTGCTTAGAGTGAAGGCTGAGTAGAAGCTTAAGTGGAGGGGAGACATGAAGGAAGTCATAGGGGGGGCTATGGTTTGTTGAGTCGAAATCAACTGTCTTTGTTTTAGACTAACTTCCTTATTCTGCCCATTCTAGGCCTCCTTGTGTCCATTCGTAGATTAGACCTAGGGTTAGTAGGAGGATGATGATAGAGGCTCAGATTAGGGTGGTGGTTGGGTATTTTAATTGGGTGGCTCATGGTAGGGGTAGTAGTAGGGCGATTTCTAGGTCGAATAGTAGGAATAGGATGGCTACTGAGGAAGAATCGGATAGAGAATGGGAGGCGAGCTGATCCTAGTGGGTCAAATCCACATTCGTATGGAGATAGTTTTTCTGAGTCAGGGTTTGTTTGGGCAAGTCAGAAGTTGAGTCAGGTGATAGCTGTGCTGATAATTAAGGTTGAGATGAGTATAAATATGATTATGTTGATTGCTCTTCTCTGGGGTTATACCAGATTTTAAAGATTGGAAGTCTATTGTAATGGATATACTAGAAGAGCAGGATCCTCATCAGTAGATGGTTATGTAGAGGAATAATCAGATGATATCGACGAAGTGTCAGTATCAGGCTGCGGCTTCAAATCCGAAGTGGTGGTTAGGTGTGAAGTGGAATTTGATTAGTCGTAGGAGACAGATTAGTAGGAAGGTGGAGCCAATGATGACGTGGAGTCCATGGAATCCTGTTGCTACAAAAAAGGTTGAGCCGTAGACACCATCAGCGATTGAGAATGGTGCTTCATAGTATTCTGTTGCTTGTAGTACGGTGAAGTATAGGCCTAGTAGGACGGTGAGTGCTAGTGCTTGGGTTGCTTGTTTTTGGTTTCCTTCTGTAATGCTGTGGTGGGCTCAGGTTACGGTGACGCCTGAGGCTAGTAGGATGGCTGTGTTGAGTAGGGGCACTTCTAGGGGGTTTAGGGGTGTGATTCCGGTTGGAGGTCATTGGCTGCCTAGTTCTGGGGTAGGTGCTAGGCTGGAGTGGAAGAAGGCTCAGAAGAAGCCTAGGAAGAAAAATACTTCTGATGTAATGAAAAGGATTATTCCATATCGTAGGCTTTTTTGGACTGTTAATGTATGGTGACCTTGGAATGTGCCTTCTCGAACGATGTCTCGTCATCATTGTAATATGACCAGGGTAGTTGATAGTAGTCCGAGTGTGAGTAGTTGTGAGGAGTTATAGTGGAATCATATGATTAGTCCTGAGGTAGTGAGTAGGGCGGCAATAGCTCCGAAGATAGGTCATGGGCTTGGGTCTACTATGTGATAGGAATGTGCTTGGTGGGCCATTAAATGTTTTCTTGTAGGTATAAGCTTAATAGAAGGACGAAGACGTAAGCTTGGATTATGGCTACTGCAACTTCTAAAATTGTTAGTAGAAGGAGGATTATGGTAGTAAGGATGGCTACTGTGGGTAGGATAGGGAGGAGGGTGATGCTGGCTGTTGAAATGAGTTGGATAAGTAGATGTCCTGCGGTAAGGTTTGCTGTGAGACGAACTCCTAAGGCTAATGGGCGGATAAAAAGGCTGATAGTTTCGATTATAATTAGGGCGGGGATTAGTGGGGTTGGGGTGCCTTCGGGTAGAAGGTGTCCTAGGGAGGCTGTTGGTTGATTTCGTAGGCCTGTGAGGAGGGTGGCGAATCAGAGTGGGAATGCAAGGGCTATGTTTATTGATAGTTGGGTAGTTGGGGTAAATGTATATGGTAGTAGGCCTAGGAGGTTGATTGTTAGCAGGAGGATTATAAGTGATGATAGGATGAGGGCTCATTTGTGGCCTGGTTTATTTAGTGGGGTTATGAGTTGTTTGGTGATAGTGTTGATGGTTCATGACTGTAAGGTGGATAGGCGATTAGTGGCTCATCGGTTGTTTGGTGTGGGGAGGAGGAGTGTGGGGAGTAGTATTGATAGTAAGATTAGTGGAATTCCAAGTAGGTGTGGGCTTGAGAATTGGTCAAAGAAGCTTATGATCATGGTCAGGTTCAGGGGTTGTTTTTGGTGGTTGTGGGTGTTTTGTTGGTGGGGTGATTTGTGGGGGTGAATGAGAGTATTTTAGGTTGGATAATTAGGGAGAATGTTAGTCATGATAAGATTATGATGAAAAACCATGGGTTTGGGTTGAGTTGGGGCATGTCATTAAGGAGGAATGGGTGTCCTCTTTGTCTAGCTTAAAAGGCTAGTGCTGATGCATAGCTTCTTAATGATTAAGAAGTTAGTAATGAGGATCAGGTTTCAAAGTGGGCGAGAGGGGTAGACTCAACTACGATGGGTATGAAACTGTGGTTAGCTCCGCAGATTTCTGAGCATTGGCCATAGAAGATTCCTGGACGGGTTGTAGTAAATGATGTTTGGTTGAGTCGTCCTGGAATGGCGTCAGTTTTTACTCCTAGTGTGGGTACTGCTCATGAGTGGAGTACGTCGTCAGCGGTGACGATGATGCGAATGGGAGATTCTATTGGGATGACAATGCGATGGTCGACTTCTAGGAGTCGGAAATGTCCTAGTGGGAGTTCTGTTGTAGGGATTATGTATGAGTCGAAGGAGAGGTCTTTGAAGTCTGTATATTCGTATGATCAGTATCATTGGTGTCCGATGGCTTTTAGGGTTAGGTCGGGTTCGTCAATTTCGTCTATTATATAAAGGATTTGTAGGGAGGGCAGGGCAAGTAGGATGAGGACGATGGCTGGGAGGATTGTTCAGATTAGTTCCACCTCTTGGGCATCGACGGTGTTTGATGAGAGTTTTTCTATTAATATGAGCGTCAGTAGATAGAGGACTAGGCTGCAGATTATTAGGGCTACTATGAGGGCGTGATCGTGGAATTCTACTAGTTCTTCTATAATGGGGGATGAGGCGTCTTGGAATCCTAGTTGTGAGTGGTTGGCCATGTAGAGGTGTACAGGGGTTTCACCTGTGGTTTAGCTTTGACAGGGCTATGTAATAAGTTTACTAACACCTCATTGAGAAAGAAGCATAAGTGGTTTAATATGCGATTGGCTTGAAACCAGTGTATGAGGGTTCGATTCCTTCCTTTCTTGTACTTGGACGAAGGCTGGTTCTTCGAAGGTGTGATATGGGGGTGGGCAGCCGTGGATTCATTCGATGTTGGTGGAGGTTAGTTCTGGTTGTGAGACTTTTCGTTTGGAGGCGAAGGCTTCTCAAATAATGAAGGTTAGTATGATTACAGCTGTTATTGAGATTAGTGATCCGATAGAGGATAGGGTGTTTCAGAGTGTGTAGGCGTCTGGGTAGTCGGAGTATCGTCGGGGTATTCCTGCTAGTCCTAGGAAGTGTTGAGGGAAGAATGTTAGGTTTACGCCTGTGAATATAACTCCAAAGTGGGTTTTAGCTCATGTTTGGTTTAGGGTATACCCGGTGAATAGGGGGAATCAGTGGGTGAATCCTGCTAGGATGGCGAAGACAGCGCCTATTGAAAGGACGTAGTGGAAGTGTGCTACTACGTAGTATGTGTCATGTAGGGCGATGTCTAGTGAAGAGTTGGCTAGGACGATACCTGTGAGGCCACCAATGGTGAATAGGAAGATGAATCCTAGAGCTCATAGTATGGGGGGGTCTCATTTGATGGTTCCTCCGTGGAGTGTGGCTAGTCAGCTGAATACTTTAATTCCTGTTGGGATGGCGATGATTATAGTGGCGGATGTAAAGTATGCTCGGGTATCTACGTCTATTCCTACGGTGAATATGTGGTGGGCTCATACGATAAATCCTAGGAAGCCGATTGATAATATGGCTCATACTATTCCTATGTAGCCGAATGGTTCTTTTTTTCCAGCATAGTAAGCTACGACATGGGAGATGATTCCAAATCCTGGGAGAATTAGGATGTATACTTCTGGGTGTCCAAAAAATCAGAAGAGGTGTTGGTATAAGATAGGGTCTCCTCCTCCTGCGGGGTCGAAGAAGGTGGTGTTTAGGTTTCGGTCTGTGAGGAGTATGGTGATGCCAGCGGCTAGGACTGGCAGGGAAAGTAGAAGAAGTACGGCGGTGATTAGGACGGATCATACGAATAGTGGGGTTTGGTATTGTGATAAGGCGGGTGGTTTTATGTTGATGGCTGTGGTGATGAAGTTGATTGCTCCGAGGATAGATGATACTCCGGCTAAGTGGAGGGAGAAGATGGCTAGGTCTACAGAGGCTCCGGCGTGGGCTAGGTTTCCGGCTAGGGGTGGGTAGACTGTTCATCCTGTGCCTGCTCCGGCTTCTACAGTGGATGAGGCTAGTAGGAGGAGGAAGGATGGGGGAAGTAGTCAGAAGCTTATGTTGTTCATTCGTGGGAATGCTATGTCAGGGGCACCAATTATGAGGGGGACTAGTCAGTTTCCAAATCCTCCGATTATGATTGGTATTACTATGAAGAAGATTATTACGAAGGCATGGGCGGTGACGATTACGTTATAGATTTGGTCGTCTCCTAGTAGGGTTCCTGGTTGGCCTAGTTCTGCTCGAATGAGTAGGCTTAGGGCGGTGCCGATTATGCCGGCTCATGCACCGAAGATGAGATAAAGGGTGCCGATGTCTTTGTGGTTGGTTGAGAATAGTCATCGATTAAGGGTCACAGGTAATAGTGGTAAGATGGCTGAGTGTTTAAGCGTTAGGCTGTAGTCCTTTTTACAGAGGTTTGATTCCTCTTCTTATCGACTCTGTAGTGAAGTTCATGTTGAGTTGCAAGCTCATCGATATGTGTTTGAAGCACATCAGGGTCTTTGTTGTAGACAGAGGTCTGTTGGTCTAGGACGCCTAGCTGTTAACTAGGATTATCGTGGGATCGAGGCCCACCTGTCTAGTCAAGGTCCTAGCTTAATGAAAGTGTCTGGGTTGCATTCAGGAGATGTAGGTTAGTATCCTACGGATCTTAGCAGAAACTAAGAGGGTTTAACTCTTGTTTAAGGCTTTGAAGGCCTTTGGTTTTATATTATCCTAAGTTTCTTAAATGGTGGCGGGGATTATAGGGGAGAGTGGTAGGAGTGAGATAGATAGGGAAGTGAGTATGGGAATTAGAGTGTTAATTGGTTTTTTAGGAGATCATTGTTTTATTTTGTTGGAGGGGTTTGGGGGGAGTGTAATTGTTGAGCAGTATGCTAGGCGTAGGTAGAAGAAAAGTCCTAGGAGTGAGAGTGTGGAGATGATTGTGGCTGTTGGGGTTATTTCTTGTTTGGTGAGTTCTTGGATGATGAGCCACTTTGGTAAGAAGCCTGTTAGAGGGGGGAGGCCTGCTAGTGATAGGAGTGTTAGTATGAGGGTTGTGTTTAGTATGGGGGTTTTGGTTCATGAAGTTATTAATGTTGATAGTTTTAGGGTGTTGGTTGTATTTAGGGTGAGGAAGATTGAGGTTGTTATTAGGATGTATAGGTAGAATGTTAGTAAGGTTAGTTTTGGGTTGTAAATGATGATGATAGTTATTCAGCCTAGGTGGGAGATGGATGAGAAGGCTAGGATTTTTCGGATTTGTGTTTGGTTGAGTCCTATTCAGCCGCCTAGGGCGATAGATATGATGGATATGGTGGTGAGTAGGGTTGAGTTTAGTGAGTGTGATGTTAGGAATAGGATGGTGGTGGGTGGGAGTTTTATTAGTGTTGAGAGGGTTAGGGCTGTAATGAGGGAGGATCCTTGAAGTACTTCTGGGAATCAGAAGTGGAATGGGGTGAGGCCTAGTTTGATGGCGATTGCGGTGGTTAGTAGGAGTTGGGATGGGGGGTGGGTAAGTTGGGTAATGTCTCATTGTCCGGTAAATCATGCGTTGGTTGTGCTTGAAAATAGTACTAATGCTGAGGCGGCTGCTTGTGTTAGAAAGTATTTGGTGGCGGCTTCGATGGCTCGAGGGTGGTGGGATTTTGAGATTATGGGGATGATGGCTAGGGTGTTGATTTCTAGTCCTGTTCAGGCTATTATTCAGTGGTTACTTGTGATTGTGATTGTTGTGCCTAGGAGTAGACTAGTAGTTACGATAAGGTTTGTGAGTGGATTCATTAGTAGGGGAAGGGGTTTAACCATCATTTTCGGGGTATGGGCCCGATAGCTTTGTTAGCTGACCTTACTAGGAAATAATATAGAGGAAGTATGGAGGATTTTGATTCCTTTTGTGTAGGTTCGATTCCTACTTTTCTAATTGTTAGGAAATGAGAGGGTTGGTATACCTCTATGTTCACTTTATCATAGTGACCCTTACATTCAGGCACATTTCCTTAGGTAAGGAGGTAGGCCCGCGTAAGAGATTGGTATGCTAGTGTGTCAGAGGTGAAGTGAGAGTGTTAGTGGGAGGAAATTTTTTCAGAGGAGGTGTATGAGTTGGTCGTATCGGAATCGTGGGTATGAGGCTCGGATCCATAGGAAGCTTGATGAGAGGAGTAGGGTTTTTGTAGCTAGGATAAAGGGGAATAATTCTAAGGGGAGGTTGAGTGTGCTTGGGTTTAGGAATAGGAGGGTAGTTAGTGTGTTTATTAATATGATGTTTGCGTATTCGGCTAGGAAAAATAATGTGAAGGGTCCTGCAGAGTATTCTACGTTGAAGCCTGATACTAGCTCTGACTCGCCCTCTGTAAGGTCGAATGGGGAGCGGTTTGTTTCGGCTAAGGTTGAGATATATCATATTATTGCAAGTGGTCAGGATGAGAATAGGAGATATAGTGGTTCTTGTGATGTGGTGAGAGTGGTTATGGTATAGTTTCCAGTTAATATAATTACGGATAGAAGGATAATGGCTAGTGTCACTTCGTAGGAGATAGTTTGTGATACTGCTCGTAGTGCACCGATTAAGGCGTACTTTGAGTTGGATGCTCATCCTGATCATAGGATGGAGTAGACTGCTATGCTGGACATTGCTAGGAGGAAGAGGAGGCCTAGGTTCAGGTCTGTGAGGGGAAATGGAAGGGGAAGGGGGGCTCAGATTGTTAGGGCGATAAGGAGGGCTAGGATTGGGGTGGTGATGAATAGGAGGGGAGATGATGTGGATGGGCGGATGGGTTCTTTAATAAGTAGTTTGATACCATCAGCTATGGGTTGTAATAGTCCGAAGGGGCCTACGATGTTTGGTCCTTTTCGGGATTGTATGTAGCTTAGGACTTTTCGTTCTACGAGTGTAAGAAATGCTACGGCGATTAAGATTGGGAGGATGTAGGTTAGTATTATGATGGGATATGTTGGGGGGATGTTTATTCAGGTCATGGTGGTAGCTAGAGAGAGGATTTGAACCTCTGAAATAAAGGTTTTAAATCTTTTGCATTTGCCGGGCTCTGCTACACTAGCGACCATTTTCTTGGGGGGAGGGTTTAGTCCTTTGGTGATTTAGTTGGGGTCATCACTTGGGGAGGGGGCGTGCTTGGGGTATAGGCCCCACCTTTCCGGTCCTTTCGTACTAGGGAAGGTTTATCACAGATAGAAACCGACCTGGATTGCTCCGGTCTGAACTCAGATCACGTAGGACTATTAATCGTTGAACAAACGAACCCTTAGTAGCGGCTGCACCACTAGGATGTCCTGATCCAACATCGAGGTCGTAAACCTCCTCGTCGATAGGGGCTCTTGGGGGAGATTGCGCTGTTATCCCTGGGGTAGCTTGGTTCATTGATCAATTTTATTGGGTCTGGACACTATTAGTACGTTGAGGGGTAGCTCTTGGTTAAGGGTTGTGGCCTTGGTTTTGGAGGATTTGTTTTTCTCCAAGGTCGCCCCAACCTAAAAATATTAGCCAGTGTTTTTGGTTATGAGCCAGTAGGCTTGGGGTAGGATATGTGGTGGCTATTGATTTTAAAGTTCCACAGGGTCTTCTCGTCTTGTGTATATATCCTCGCTTTTGCACGGGGAGATCAGTTTCACTGATTGTCTGCAGGAGACAGTTAAGGCCTCGTTTAGCCATTCATACAAGTCTCGATTTATGGGACAATTGATTGCGCTACCTTTGCACGGTTAGGATACCGCGGCCGTTGAACTGAGTGTCACTGGGCAGGCATCACCTTCAATACTTGTTTGGCTGAAGGCTATGTTTTTGGTAAACAGTCGGGCCTTGGGTTTGCCGAGTTCCTTTTGCAGATTTGGATCGTCCTAGTTGTGCGCCCCTGGGTTGGGTTAACAGGGTGTGGTTCAATGGGGGGGGTGTATGTTAGGCATTGTGGTCTGTGCTGTTAATTGTGTGTAGGCTGGCGCTTAAGGGGATGTGATATCCTGGTTACTCGTTCTAGCATTGATTCATCTATAGTGATAGGTTAGCCTGTTGGGGTGTAGGGAGTCGTGTTGTTTTTGGATTTTTTTTGTGTTTGAGCTTTGACGCACTCTTTATGGGTGGCTGCTTTAGGGCCTACGGGGTGTGGTATGGGGTGGGGTTATCCGCTGGTGGAGGTTGTGTCCTGTGTTAAAGGGGCTGTACCCCCTTTAAGTAGCTCTTAGTCTATTACGGAAGAGTTGGGTGGGTTTGTTCTTGGGAGAAGAGACTAAGGGGGAACTTAGATTCGTTTTACAGGCAACCAGCTATCACCCAGCTCGGTTGGCTTTTCACCGCTACTAACAAGTCATCCCACTCTTTTGCGACAGAGACGGGTTAGCTCAGGATAGCTGCTTGTGAGTAGCTCGCCTAGGTTTCGGGGTGGCAGGCTTAAGTTCTCTTTGCCTGGGTTTTCTTGCTAGATCATGATGCAAGAGGTACAAGGGTTTATCTTTGCTGTGTGGTGCTGGGGTTTTCATTGTTATTTCATCTTTCCCTTGCGGTACTTTTTCTATAGCGTCCGGGTAACTTTTCTATCGCCTATACTAGGTTTAGGGGTAATGTTTTAGTTGGGTGAGGCAGTGGATTTTTGGTGTGGTTCGGTGGAGCTAGGGTAGGCTTCAAGGCGATCTGGTGGGTGGCAGATATCTTTCAGGTGTAAGCTGAATGCTTTGTGTTGTAGCTACGCCTTGGTGTGCTAAGTGCACCTTCCGGTACACTTACCTTGTTACGACTTACCTCGTCTTTAGCTTTGTGTTTGTGTTAGTTAAGTTTGATTATGGGGGCTTGTGAGGAGGGTGACGGGCGGTGTGTACGTGCCCTAGGACCAGCTTAAGGAGGACTTGATTGTTCCTCTTTACTGCTAAATCCGCCTTGTTAGAGGCAGGTTTCAGGCCTCTTTTCGTTGGGGGTATGTTCTATTTTAGAAAATGTAGCCCATTTCTTCCACTTCATGGGCTATACCTTGACCTGTCTTATTAGCGGGGTAGGCTTTTGGGCTCACTGTTGTGCTCTCATTTGAGGTGGGCTGGCGACGGCGGTATGTAGGCTGTTATTGGCAAGAAGTGGTCGGGTGTATCGTGGATTATCGATTATAGAACAGGCTCCTCTAGGTGGGTTTAGGGCACCGCCAAGTCCTTAGAGTTTTAAGCGTTTGTGCTCGTAGTTCTCGGGCGGGTGTTTGTGTGGGTAAAACATCTAGATTTAGGGCTAGGCATAGTGGGGTATCTAATCCCAGTTTGTGTCCTAGCTTTCGTGGGGTGGGATAGGTCGATAAGTGCTAAGATCGTTTATAGGTTGGGCTTCAGGGTACCTTTAGCTTATGACGGCTTGGGTTGATGGTTAGGTCTTAGTTGGTTATGATAGTCTAGGGCCACTCTTTACGCCGTATACGGTTAATTTGGACCTCTTGTATGACCGCGGTGGCTGGCACAAGATTTACCGGTCCTGGTTGCTCTAACTAAGTCAGGTTTACACCTATTGCTTAATGTTAACTACTGCTGAGTACCCGTGGGGGTGTGGCTTAGCGGGGTGTCTTGGGCTACGGCGTGGGTGAGCCTGATACCTACTCCACTTGTCTTGGTAAGGGTGTGTGGGTGTTTTCACTGGGGCGCAGATACTTGCATGTATGTGTTGAGCAGATTAACGGTAAGGTTAGGACTAAGTCTTTTGTCCTTGGGAGGGGGGGGTCCATCTTGGTATCTTCAGCACCATGCTTTAGTTTAAGCTACAGGGAC